AATAGAAAGAACTATTTTTAGTGCTACTGTAATTTTGAAAATGAATGCGCAAATGTCCATCAAAGGTAAGTAAATACATCCGAAACATATAAAATGTGGTTAATCCCGCTGTAAAGGAAGCTATTATTGCGAAAGTTGGTGAATACAACCAACTATCATTAAGAATTTCATCTTTGGACCAAAAACAAGCAAGAGGCGGAATACCACAAAGGGAGAGTGTACCTAATAAAAAGGTAATTCTTGTAATTGGAACATATTTTGTTAAACCGCCCATAAGAACCATATTTTGACTTTTATCTGGTGAATATCCAACAATGGGTTCCATTGAATGAATAATTGATCCGGATCCCAAAAACAATAAAGCTTTCGAATAGGCATGAGTGATCAAATGGAATAAAGCGGCTCGATAAGAACCTATACCCAGAGCTAACATAATATAACCCAATTGAGACATTGTCGAGTAAGCTAAACTTCTTTTAATGTCTCTTTGAGCAAGAGCCAAAGTAGCTCCTAATAGTACTGTTATTACGCCTATTGAAGAAATGATATTCATTATGGAAGGTATAACTATGAAAAGAGGAAGAAGCCGAGCTACAAGAAAAATTCCCGCTGCTACCATAGTAGCAGCATGTATAAGAGCAGAAATGGGAGTGGGTCCTTCCATAGCATCAGGTAACCATATGTGAAGGGGGAATTGTGCGGATTTAGCAACTGCACCAACGAATAAAAAAGAAGCACACAGAGTAGCAAATAAGGAATTTACTCCATTATGATGAACCAAGTTATTAACTATTTCGAACAAATCCCGAAATTCTAAACTACCAGTTATCCAATAAAGTCCTAAAATTCCTAATAATAAACCAAAATCCCCTATACGATTGGTTACAAAAGCTTTTTGGCAAGCACTTGCCGCACTCGGTCGTGTGAACCAAAAACCTATTAATAAATAGGAACACATTCCTACAAGTTCCCAAAAAATATAAATTTGTATCAAATTGGAACTAGTAACTAATCCTAACATAGAACTATTGAAAAAACTCATATAGGCAAAAAATCTCAAATATCCTTGATCGTGAGACATATAATTGTCACTATAAATAAGAACCATGATTCCAACAGTAGTAATTAATATTGACATAATAGAAGTAAGTGGATCGATCAAGTGTCCGAACTCTAAAGAAAAATCATTATTGACGGTCCAAGACCATAGATATTGATAGATAAAATTTCCATTTATTTGTTGAATGGATAGATTGGCCGAAAATGCCATAGCTATACTTAGCATCAAAACACTCGGAAAAGCCCACATACGACGAATATTTTTTGTTGCTGTCGGAATAAGCAGAAGTCCAAAGCCTATTAACATAGTAACTGGAAATGGAAGAAAGGGTATTATCCATGCATATTTATATGTATGTTCCATAAAAAAAAATGGGAAATATGAGATTTTGAATCATTCTACGACTATACTACCATCCTATTCTGGCAATATGTAATCATATCATATACTAATCATATCATATACTATAGTATAGTAAGTAAAAACAATCATACCAAAACAGTAGAATATAAATCATAGTATGCCTCAATAAATCAACTAAAAAAAAAAGACCTAGTTATTCTAGTGATTTTATTTGTAGTAATTACCTAACCCATTGCGGAACTAATTGATTGGATTCCAATCCAATAAGAAAGTATCAGAAATATTATAATACTCTTTATTTCGTATAGAACTGAAAAAAAAAACTAAAAATTGAGGTTCTCCTTCTTAGGTAATAGAATGTCTTGTTTAACATATTAACCACTAATTGTAGTTTAAATTTTAATTTCAATTATAGACACGGCAATATGAGCTTATTCAATTCCAAACTAATAATCATAAAAATTCCTTTTCGAATTTCCCCCCCCCCCCTTTCTTCTATTTTTTTGCCTAGTGTGTTAATATGTGACATTGTTATATATGTGACATGCATGTTATACATATATTTATATATAAATATATAAATAATATATTTGTATTGTATGTTATGAAAAAACTATTATCGACGAAATTAAGTTAAGTATAGAAAATGACTAAAAAGAACGATCTATTTTGAGCAATACATGTCTTTCACATACAACAATAAAAATTAGTAACTCTTTTTTTTTTGAATGGCAGTTCCAAAAAAACGTACTTCTATATCAAAAAAACGTATTCGTAGAAATATTTGGAAGAAAAAAGGATATTTAGCTGCAATAAAAGCTTTTTCTTTAGCAAAGTCAGTTTCTACTGGAGATTCAAAAAGTTTTTTTGTGCGACAAACAAATAAGAAAATCTTGGAATAATCGGAATTTCCATGGCTAGAAGAATTTCCAATTTTGGAATATGAATAATTTCCTTTAACTAAATGTATTGATGTATTGAATTCAATACAATATTAGTTAGAACTAGCTGCTATTATATGTAGAATAAGAATTTCTCTATCTGTCGGTTCTAAGTATCATTATCTTTTTTTCATTCTAGTTTTTATTAGAATCTATTTATTAATTCGTGAGATGTTTTTTTCCTATTCATTTTCTTTTCACAATGGAAAAATCTTTGTTCATTCTATTTTTCCGTTGTGAAAAGAAAATTGTGATGGATGCTGAAACTCTTTTGTTTTATTATATGCCTAACTCAAGACCAAGTTGGTTTCATAAATATTATCATAATTTTATTTAGAAATTATGTATACAACAAACAACAAAAAGTATTATATTAATTTTATATTACATATTTAAATATATTTAAATTAATTAATTAATACTTAATGATACTAAGAAAAGTATCAAAATTGTTAGAAAAATTACTTAAATTTTGTAATTGAATTGTGATACATATGAAATCCTATTTATTTTTTTTTTTGTTCGTTTAGAAAAAAAATCTCTTTGACAATTTGTTTTTCATTTATCTGATTTCGTGGATTCAATTCAAAATAAATAAAAAATATAAAAAGAGGACAATTCACAATTCTTAGTTTCTGTTTCGACTGAAAACAAAATTTGTATTTCAAGTTACAAGTGTTCCGGGAGAACTTAATATACAGATAATACGTAAAAGTTGATTCTTAAAACTGAACCTACGATGATACTAACCTAAGTAAAAATTATTGAAAATTCAAAGATGAATTTAAAAGAGCTCTTATTTATCAGTTCTAATATTTCCTAAACTATATTGAATCCTTGAATCTAGATCTAGACGATTCAACATGAATTGATTATTATTATTTCAAGTAAGCCGCTATGGTGAAATCGGTAGACACGCTGCTCTTAGGAAGCAGTGCTAGAGCATCTCGGTTCGAGTCCGAGTGGCGGCATACTGTAAAAAAGATACAATGGATCCTATAATGTATTTAATTCCCGATTTCCATTCTGTAATGGGACCTTTTTTATGTATGATATTTGTGACTTTAGAACATATATTAACTCATCTCTCTTTTTCGATCATTTCAATTGTGATTACGATTCATTTGATGACCCTATTAGTACACGAAATCATAGGGTTGCGTGATTCGTCGGAAAAAGGAATGATAGTTACTTTTTTTTCTATAACAGGATTATTAGTTACTCGTTGGATTTCTTCGAGACATTTTCCATTAAGTAATTTATACGAGTCTTTAATCTTCCTTTCGTGGAGTTTTTCCATTATTCATCTAATTTCCAAGATATGGAATCATAAAAATGATTTAAGCGCAATAACCGCCCCAAGTGCCATTTTTACCCAAGGTTTCGCCACATCGGGTCTTTCAAGTGAAATGCATCAATCGTCAAGATTAGTACCTGCTCTACAATCTCAGTGGTTAATGATGCACGTAAGTATGATGTTATTGAGCTATGCAGCTCTTTTATGTGGGTCGTTATTATCAGTCGCTTTTCTAGTCATTACATTTCGTAAAAACGTCGATATTTTTTGTCAAAGAAAAATTTTCTTAATTAAGATTAAGTCATTTTTCTTTGACAAAATCGAATACTTGAACAAAAAAAAAAATGTTTTTAATTTTCATTCTTTTGTTCCATTTCGAAATTATTACAAATATCAATTAACTCGGCGTTTGGATTATTGGAGTTATCGTGTCATTAGTTTAGGGTTTACCTTTTTAACCATAGGTATTCTTTCTGGAGCAGTATGGGCTAACGAGGCATGGGGATCTTATTGGAATTGGGACCCCAAAGAAACTTGGGCATTTATTACTTGGACCATATTCGCGATTTATTCACATACTAGAACAAATCAAAGTTTGCAAGGTACGAATTCGTCACTTGTAGCGTCTATAGGATTTCTTATAATTTGGATATGCTATTTTGGGATCAATCTATTAGGAATAGGTCTACATAGTTATGGTTCATTCACATTAACATCTAATTGAATAAATTCCATGAGGAATACATAAGATCCCCGTACTATACGTAATATAAAGTTTGCGCAGGTTTTTGAGAACCATTTGAATGATTCCTTGATTCAAATGGTTCTCAAAAACTCGGAATATATCTTATTATAATTTTATAATTCTAATTAACTTTATTTTTTTGTGTTGTACAGCTCAAAAATCTTAAAATTCAAAATTCTAAGACTTTGTTTTCTATCTAATTAATGAAAACTATCTATGAAAATAATTAGATAGGATAGCTTGTACCTTGTCAACTGATAGCGAAAGAACAAAATCAGGATAAATACCAATCCCTATTACGGGTAAAAAGATACAGATTGAAACAAATAGTTCTCGTGGTCCAGAATCCACAAAATTGGAGTTTGGAACATTGAATAGTTTGTATCCATAAAACATCTGACGTAACATAGATAATAAATAAATAGGAGTTAATATCATTCCAATTGCCATTACAAAGGTAATTAGTATTTTGGGCATTAAAAGATATTTTGGACTGGTAATTATTCCAAAAAATACTACTAATTCCGCAACAAAACCACTCATTCCTGGCAATGCAAGAGAAGCCATCGAGAAACTACTAAACATGGTAAATATTTTTGGCATTGGGATGGATATCCCCCCCATTTCGTCGAGATAAACAAGACGTATTCTATCACAACTCGTTCCTACCAAGAAAAAAAGTGCAGCACCAATAAATCCATGAGAGAGTATTTGTAAAATGGCTCCGTTGAGTCCCATGTCGGTTATAGAACCAATTCCTATAATTATGAAACCCATGTGAGATACAGAAGAATAGGCTATTCTCTTTTTTAAATTGCGTTGACCAAGAGAGGTTGAAGCTGCATAGATTATTTGTATTGTCCCTATTATCACCAACCAGGGAGAAAATATAGAGTGGGCGTGCGGTAATAATTCCATATTGATCCGAATCAATCCATATGCCCCCATTTTTAATAAGATTCCAGCTAGAAGCATACATGTACTGTAATGCGCTTCCCCATGGGTATCTGGTAGCCATGTATGTAGGGGTATAATCGGCGATTTGACAGCATAAGCAATAAGGAAGCCCAAATATAATATTATTTCTAATGTCACAGGATATGACTGATTAGCTAATCTTTCAAAATCCAATATCGGTTCATTGGAACCATATAAACCCATACCTAGAACTCCTATTAAAAGAAAAATGGAACCCCCTGCAGTGTACAAAATAAACTTTGTAGCTGAGTACAAACGTTTCTTTCCTCCCCACATGGATAAAAGTAAGTAAACAGGAATTAATTCTAACTCCCACATGAGAAAAAAAAGTAAAAGGTCTCGAGAAGAAAATAATCCTATTTGACCACTGTACATTGCTAACATCAGGAAATAGAACAATTGCGAATTTCGAGTAACAGGCCAAGCTGCTAAAGTGGCTAAAGTAGTGATAAATCCTGTCAGTAAAATAGGTCCTATGGAAAGTCCATCGATTCCCAGTCTCCAGTGAAAATCAAAAATATTTATCCATTTAAAATCCTCCTCCAATTGAATCAATGGATCATCCAATTGGAAATGATAACAGAACACATGGGTTGTTAGAAGGAGCTCTAATAAGCATATACATATAGTATACTGCCTAAATACCTTATTCCCCCTATGAGGAAGAAAGAAAATTGAAGAACCCGCGAATATCGGCAAAACTACAAGTAGTGTTAACCAAGGGAAATAACTCGTGATAAAGACAAGATGCATTTTGACCAAAAAACCCGTGCTCGGAATAATATATTTTCTCGAGTACGGGTTTTTGTCGGTAAAAAGGAATCAAATGATTCAAGTGGAGTTTTTTATAACGTATCAATAAGATAGACCCATGCTGCGAGTTGTTTCATGCCATAAATAAACGCGGACACTCAAAAAATCTGTTGGACAGGCGGATTCACATCTCTTACAACCTACACAGTCCTCGGTTCTTGGCGCGGAAGCAATTTGCTTAGCTTTACATCCGTCCCAAGGTATCATTTCCAATACATCTGTGGGGCAGGCTCGTACACATTGAGTACACCCTATACATGTATCATAAATTTTTACTGAATGTGACATTGGGTCTATAAATTCCAGTTTTGAACATAAAAAATTTTCGATCTGGTAAAGTAAAATCAGGAGGAAATGAATTATATATTTATATTGTATTGTAGACACCAGACGAATCAATGGTTTATCAAAAAAATCTAATGTTAAAAATCAATATATTTCTAAATCTGTTCATGAGAAAGGACCAAGAGACTTTGATTTCCGTTTCAACAACCATGATTATACAAGTCACACATATGACTTCACATTGACATTGGCCAACAGATCATCAATATTTCAATAGTAATATAAAAATATATTACTATACATATTACTATAAAAATAAAGAATAAAAAATGAAATAATTTATATCTATATTTTCTTTATATTATTTTATTATATTATTTATGTCTTTATTTATATTTATATGATAGTTATGACTAATTATTCAACAAATTTGATTGATTGATACGAGTTGATTTTCTGTTACGATAAATCGACGAAACAATAGCTAGCCCAATAGCTGCTTCCGCAGCCGCAATGGCTATAACAAAGATTGAGAAAATGTCTCCTTTTAATTGGCGACTATCAAATATATTAGAAAATGTTACGAGATTTATATTAACCGAATTTAGTATAAGCTCAAGACACATAAGTGCTCTAACCATGTTTCGACTTGTGATCAATCCATAGATACCGATAGAAAATAAGTAGACGCTCAAAAAAAGTATATGTTCAAACATCATTGGCTAACTCCTCATGAATCTCGATTCATTTCAATATGAACAACAATTCAACCGATTTGATTGACCATAATCGAGTAATTACAGAAAAAAGAGGGTATCAGCAGTAGATTAAATGAAAAACTTTTCCTTTTTCATTGGATTTCGAATTTCTAATAATTGTATTAATTCTAAGGATTTCTTATTGACGAGCCATAGTAATTGCACCTATCAAAGAAACTAAAAGAATTATAGAAATGAGTTCAAATGGAAGATAAAAATCGGTTGATAAATGAATTCCAATTTGTTGAACGTTACTAATAAGGTCCTGTTCTATAATCTGATTTGATCTTGTAGTCCAAATAATTCCGTACCATGACGTATCTAAGATAGTAGTAATTAGTGAAAAAAGAATACTTATACAAACCAGTGAAGTGACTCCATCCCCAACAGTCCAAAAATAGGAATCGTTCGAATATTCTGAACCATTCATGAACATAACAGCAAATATGATTAAGACATTTATGGCTCCTACATAAATAAGGAGCTGTGCGGCAGCTACAAAATAGGAGTTTGATAGAATATAGAATAAGGATATACAAACAAGAACCAATCCCAATGAAAAGGCAGAATAAATTGGATTGGTAAATAATACTACTCCTAGACCTCCTAATATAAGAACTAATCCCAGAAATACTACAAGTATATCGTGTATTGGTCCAGGTAAATCCATTATGTATAACAGATAAATAAGTCGAAATATTTCATGACCTTACTAAATAGTCCAGGAAAGAAAAGGGTGTTACCTTTATTTTTTTTTTCTTGTATATGATGAGTTCCTAATTGAATTCAATCTTAATATGGATTAATGTAGATATAGATAAAGTTATTAAAGTTATTGGCCAATCCTACTTTCCTTTTTATCTATTTTCTATTTTTATCTAAAAGAAAAAAGAAAAGAATAGTTGGAATTTTCTATTTGAAAATCATCACTAAACCATATTCTCAGTTTAAAACAAAGAGTGATTCTCAACAATCAATAGTTATTATTTGTAATTTCTGACCAACAAAAAAAGGGGGCTTGGATCTTTTATATCAAAAGGAAATCTTAGTAATCAGTAACCGTTCTTGAATCAAGGAGGTTATCCTTGTCTCTTTTGATTTGAGTCGAATTCATAACTGTTTGAATTGTGTAATCTCCAATTACTGGCATTGGTAACCGACCCAAAGCAATTTGATTATAATTCAATTCGTGACGATCATAAGTAGAAAGTTCATATTCTTCAGTCATTGATAAACAGTTTGTTGGACAATACTCGACACAGTTACCACAAAATATACAGACCCCAAAATCAATACTATAATTAAGCAATTGTTTCTTTTTAATATTTTTTTCAAATTTCCAATCAACAACGGGTAGATCTATGGGACATACACGAACACATACTTCACAAGCAATACATTTATCAAATTCAAAGTGGATTCGACCACGGAAACGTTCTGATGTGATCGATTTTTCATAAGGATATTGAATAGTTACAGGTAAGCGATTTGTATGGGATAAGGTAATTATGAAACTTTGACCAATGTACCTTGCTGCTCGTATTGTTTGTTGACCATAATTTATGAACCCGGTTACCATAGGGAACATATTGTGGATCTCCGTGAATAAATTGATGTTTCTTTCTCTTGTTTGAGATCGATTATGAATCTAGAATATCGTTATCTTATTCTATTATTTTATAGTATTTATAGTGAAACAAGTTGAGAAGAAGTTGTCAATAATAGATTACCCAGGGAAATAGGTAAAAGAAATTTCCATCCAAGATTTAATAACTGGTCCATTCTCATTCTAGGTAAAGTCCATCTTGCTGCGATAGGAATGAACAGAAACAAATAAGCTTTAGCTAATGTAATAAATATCCCAATTGTCGTTCCAAAGACTCCATCCATTTGATTTATTCCGAAAAGTTCAGGAATAGATATATACGGAATAGAGAAATTCCACCCACCTAAGTAAAGAACTGTTATAAATAATGAAGAAACTAATAAATTTAGGTAAGAAGCAAGGTAAAATAAAGCGTATTTGATACCTGAATATTCTGTTTGATAACCTGCTACTAATTCTTCCTCTGCTTCTGGTAAATCGAAGGGTAATCTTTCACATTCTGCTAGAGAAGAAATTAGAAAAACAACAAACCCAATAGGCTGACGCCACAGATTCCACCCCAAAAATCCATATTTTGACTGCGCCTCAACTATATCAACTGTACTTAAACTGTTAGATAATCATAGTCGATAATAACATCACTGCTCGCATCGCTATTTCAAAACCGTACATGAGACCTCGGCTTCATACGGCTCCTCTATGGCCACAAATAAATGTAAGGACTTGCTCGATATTATCTCCATCCTTATTTGGATGGTAAATATACATCGGGAAGCCAAAAATTAGACCAATGAAATTCCGTCTGCTCAAATAGAAAAGGTGCTTCCGAATTGATCTTATCCATTACAATTTTAATTTCTCTTTGTTTGGTAATAACTTAATCTTTTAATAAAATACTCGTTATATCAATAAATATGTTCTATAAAGAAAGAATTGGGTATTAATTCAAAATTCATGATAAGAATTCTATATATTATGTATAGATATGGATGGGGAAAATAATAAATAAAGATCTTTTGCATTATTATTTATTCATTTTTCTCATTCTATTTTGGAATTCTATTTCTTTTGTTCCTGTTCTTCTTTCTAAGAGGGGGGGTACTCTGAAAAAAAAAATAAAGGATTAATTCGTTTTTGATAGTCATTTCTTTAATCAGTGAATAGGAGCATACTCTAGATCGGAATCGTGGGGAAGTGCTGCTTGGTCATTTCTACCAACTTAAAGTCCCCATTATGATTCGTTTTATCCAAAGTTTTATATAAAAATACCGTTTTTTGATACCTTATATTATCTCCATTACTAATCTTTTTTGTACCTTGGTGTTCCTAACTGTTCACTGATTTTTGATTGATCCCCCGTATGGTAATACATATAAAAAAGTAGTAGAACCCCCATACGTTGATCTTTTGTACCCGCTTCAAGATATGAGAATTAGTCAAAGAATCTTAATCTTGGGGTAAACAGTTTATATACTGCTTATGTTTATATTCTTGTACATAGGAAATGAGATTTTCTCTTCTTACTGCAAATTTCTAAGCAGTTTGATTTTACTCATATAACTATCTAGTTTAACTCATCAACCCTAATGATGAATAAAAAATGAAAATATCCATTCAATATATTCAACCTCCTTACTTTATTTCTAGAGAGAAAGGAAAATAATCATGTTCCAACGAATCACACGTAGAGATATTGATAATACACATAGAGTTAATGGTATTTCATAACTAATAGATTGAGCAGCAGCCCGTAGACCACCTAAAAAGGAATATTTATTGTTCGATCCATATCCTGACATAAGAAGTCCAATAGGAGCAATACTTGAAATGGAGATCCATAAAAAAACACCTATACTGAGATCGGCTAAAATAAGGCGATATCCAAAAGGAATTACTAAATAACTTAGTAGAACTGATATGACCGCTATAGACGGTCCCACGCTAAACAAACGAATATCTCCTCTAGATGGAAGTAGGTCCTCTTTAAAAAGTAATTTGGTCCCATCTGCTAGAGCTTGAAGAATCCCCAACGGACCGGCATATTCAGGCCCAATACGTTGTTGTATTGCTGCGGATATTTCTCTTTCTAACCACACAATTACTAGGACCCCTATTGTGATTCCTAATAGAAGGGTTAAAATGGGAACAAAGATCCATATGAGTCCATAAACTTCTTTTAAGGATTCCAATCTAGAAAAAGAATGGATAGCTTGTACTTCTACTTCTGTCGTATCAATTATCATTTCAACGATCAACTTCTCCCATAATGATATCTATACTGCCTAGTATCGTCATGATATCGGCCAATTTCATTCTTTTAACTAATTGAGGGAGAATTTGAAAATTGACAAAACCAGGTGGGCGAATTTTCCATCTCCAGGGGAAAACACTACTATCTCCTATCAAATAAATTCCTAATTCTCCTTTTGGGGCTTCTACTCTTACATAAAGTTCTTGTTTCGACAATTCAAAATTGGGTGAAAGTTTTTTAGTAATAAATCTATATTCAAAATTAGTCCATTCGGCATTTTTTGCTCTATCAAAGCGCCGGACTTCTAAATTTTCATAGGGTCCCCCAGGAATTCCTTCTAGAGCCTGTTGAATAATTTTTATAGATTCCTTCATTTCACCGATTCGGACTAAATAACGAGCTAGTGAATCTCCTTCTTTTTGCCATTGGACTTCCCAATCGAATTTATTGTAACACTCATAACTATCAACTTTACGAAGATCCCATTGTATTCCAGAAGCACGTAACATCGGCCCTGATAAACCCCAATTTATTGCTTCTTCTCCACCAATAATGCCCACTCCTTCAACTCGTTCCAAAAAAATGGGATTCCGTGTAATAAGTTTTTGATATTCAGCAATTCCTGTTAAAGAATAATCACAGAAATCCAAACATTTATCTATCCAGCCATAAGGCAGATCAGCAGCAACCCCCCCAATACGGAAATAATTATGCATCATTCGCATACCCGTAGCAGCTTCGAATAGATCATATAACAATTCCCTTTCTCTGAAAATATAGAAAAAGGGAGTCTGTGCGCCGATATCCGCCATAAAGGGCCCAAGCCATAATAAATGAGAAGCTATACGACTCAATTCCAGCATAATGACTCTAATGTAACTGGCTCTTTTAGGTACTTGAACACTTTCCAATCGTTCTGGTGCATTTACTGTTATTGCTTCTGTGAACATAGTGGCTAAATAATCCCACCGTGTTACATAAGGCAAATATTGTATAATTGTTCGATTTTCTGCTATTTTTTCCATCCCTCTGTGTAAATAACCCAATACGGGTTCACAGTCAATAACATCTTCACCATCAAGAGTAACGATCAGTCGAAGAACACCATGCATTGATGGATGATGAGGACCCATATTAACTATCATGAGATCTTTTCTTGTAGCCGGTACAGTCATATCTTTTCTTCCTTAATTCATTATTCCATGAATTTCTCAAACGAAGTTCATCAAAATGAAAAATTTAATAACTACTAATAACTAAAGAAAAAAATGCAAACCAACCTTAAAATTAACGAGACTCCCGAATACCTAATTGACCAATTAATTTCTTATAACGTACTCTATTTTTCTTTGACAAATAATCCAGTAGCCGTTGACGTTTTCCCAGAATTTTCCGTAGGCCCCTTTGTGATAAAAAATCTCTTTTATGTAATTCCAAATGTGAAGTGAGTCTCCGTATCTTATCCGTAAAACTGAATACCTGAAATTCAACAGATCCGCAATTTTTTTCTTTTTCTTGTCGAATAGCTAAGATGAATGAATTTTTGACCATAAAAAACCAATTTTTCTATTTTTTTCTTTTCTGTGGATTTTACCGATCAGGAAAAATAATTATTATTATTATACCAGTTAGTTCCAGTTATTTGAATCTAGTACAAAAAAATTTTGATTTCTTCATATACACTACTTTAAATTTATATTAATTTTATCCAAATTTATCCAAATCAAATTTGTAATTTGATTTGGATAGAAAGGGATGATACATTTATTAGAATGTAACATGGTGTATGTGTATATCTTTCGGTTTTTATCCATCGAATATGGCATGCGATAGATATATAGGAAATATACTATTAACTAATTCTGAATCGTGGATACATATGTATTCTTGACATACTGAAATGACTACCGTTATTGGTATCAAACCAATAACGATTCATACAAGCTAAATCTTCTAATCGATAATTGGGCCAAAGAAACGATTTGAATTTAATGAATTTATTTGCATCTGTATTAAGATGCTTTTCCCCGTTTAAAAATTGTCCCCAGTTTTTTATGTTGTTTTGATTGCAAAATAGTGGATTTCGATTCACAACATTCCAATTCCGGGAATTGAAACAAATTAAAATTCGAAATTCTCTACGACGTCTGGGAGATAGAATATTTTCGGGAACAAGGAAATCAAAATGATTTCTGTTTCTATTCACAAGCATATTGCTGTGTTGTGCAATGGATTCATCAAAATTCTTTTTTTCAACATATCCGCTTTTTATTATGCATTTTCCATTAGTTTGGCGCTTATTCTTATCAACCAATGAAATACCTATGGTTTGATATATAATAGATTTTCCATCCTTTTTCATAGATAAACGAATTGGTTCGATAATAAATATTCCTCTTTTTATCAATTCTGTAAGAGTTAGGTCTTTCTGAATCCACATTACATCCAGATGCATCTCTCCTCTTTGAATTGAGGATATAGCAATTTCTCTTGGATCTATCAGTCTAAGTAGGAGACAATATACCTTGATATTATTGATCATTCTTTGATTCAAGGAATCATCCCACCTTAATTGAAAAAGAAAATATTTTTTCAGGAAGAAATCCAGTTCTTCTTCTTTCTTGCTCTTGAATTGTTTTTTCTTTCTACCTTTTTTAATGTCTGCTCCCGTGTAATCTTCTTCAAGATTTTTCTTTTTGTTTTGTTTTTGTAGATCTGATACAAAATCTCCTTGACCTTGTTGTTTGTTTTTTTTTTTGTTGGAATTTTCTAATTCAAGATATTCTTTTTGATTAGCTAATATAGAAATATTTTTTTCATATAAATGAAAAATAAGTAATTTTATTGGTATGATCCACGGGTTAATCTTATACACATCAAAAAGTAGTATAAATTCTGGGAAAAACCAAGGTTCTAAATTTGATATGGTATGATATAACCTTTCTTGATTCATTCCTATCCAATCAAAAAAAAGATTTTTTTGATTGGATGGGTTGATTTTGTGATGAATCGTAAAAGAAAAAGGATCCTTTTTTTCCAATTTTTGATAATTTTGAGTTTCCGTTTTAGCATTTTTATGAATCTTGGTGCCGGTATGCGTATTGGCCCAGGTCTCAATATCGATATTATTTCTAAGACAAAAATGGAGAATTCTACAATCAAAAAATTTTCTATCCATATTTTTGTCCATATCAATAATAGATCTTTTTTCTAGATAATCACTAATAGATATACTTATCAATCTATAAAATGATTCGGATTTCAGTGTATTTGTATTGAAATTATATGGAATTTTTTTGTCCTCTACTTGTAATGTTGATCCAGAAATATACGAGTCCTTACTATTCCCATAATTTATATATTTATATGACAAAAGATCATATCCGTAATGTTTTTTCCATTTTTCTTTTTGACTTATCGATGAGTCCACTGCATAGTAATTTTGTTTCGTGTAATGAATTAATTGGTCTTTTTCTTTTTTATATAAATCTAATTTCATTGATTCTTTATTTTGAATCGTACGACATTGATTGACTCTATTTCGCCATTTTTTCGGTACTAAGTGATCCCACTTGGTATGAGATAAATTGTATTGATAATGACCCCTTAACCAATTTTTCCATTTATTCATTCCAGACTTATGGATTTTTTTTTGCCTTGATTTGGAATCAAATATTCCTCGTGTCGTACAATAATTCTTGATTATATCCCTAAGAAAAGGATAGGTGTGGTGATATTGAAGTACAGATTTCAAATGATACTTGTTAAGTAATTGATTTTGTGATAATTTGTAAAATACATAGGCTTGAGACAAAGAAGATAAGTCACAATTATTATTCCTAATATTTTGATTACTAATATTAGTATTAGAAAAATTAGAAAACGGATTTTTTATAGTCGAAATAAAGTTCATTGTATTTTGATTTGTTTTCTCAATTCCTTCTTGATTTGTTTCCGCGTTGGAAATGGATTTGTTGATAGTTTTTTTTGTTGATTCAAAGAAAAGTTGTGCATTGATCCTTGGAATCTTAATGATACATAGTAATATATCCATGTATACTTTTTCAACGAAGGATTTCATAAAATAATGTGATTTACGTATTACTCGGATATTTTTTCTTTTGAATATTTGCCAAATATCCTTCTTTGATTCCGATCTTTTATCATCACAAGCTCGAACTATTTTTTTATTGCCTTTTGTGATTCCTTCTATTTGAGTCCTAATTGTGATTGTCTTATTAGCAAGATCTTTCATTTTTGTTTCTATGAGTGAATAATTTTCATTTACACAATTCGCGGATCGAATTCGAATGGTCGATTCTCGGATAATCTTATTATTTATATTGGAATCTTTTTCGTTTTCATTCGATTCATATACTTTTACCTTTCTCAATTTCAATAAGAAAATGGGGTTTACTTTTTCAAGTTCTTTCATTATTAGATTTATAACTAGAACTATTCTTGTTTTTTCTTTTGAAACTTTTATAAAACCTTTTCCTCTTTCTTTGAAAACCCTTATAACTTGAAAAAATTGCCTTTTCGCTTTTCTCATTTTTTTTTCGAGTTCGTTAAAAACGGGTTCAAAAAAAGAAGGTCGTTTTCGGGGAGACCCAAAAGGTAGTTCCGCTTCCCTTCCCCAGACTGTTAAAAAACAAAAATTGTCTTTTTTCTCCTTTTTCCTTATTTTCTGATCTCTATCTCTATGATGAGATCGTACTTTAGATCTTCGCCAAGGTTTCAGACAGAAAGGAAATAGAATCTTTATCTGAATGCCGTCTGTTAACCAATTTTGGGGAAATTCTGTTTCTGATAATTGAACGCCATTATAGGTACATTTAACATGCATTTCTTTATTCCATTCCTTCAAATCCTCGTACCATTCGGGGAATTGCAATAATAACATACGACCAATATTTTTAGCTATTATCAATAAGGGTAATATAACGTATTTTCTAAGAAAAGATTGGGTTACTAACATGAAACCTCTTATTGCTTGAGTAAATATAAAGGTATCCCAAGCTTCTGATATTGCTATTCGTTCATTTTCTTCTTCTTTCTCCTCGTTTGTTTTCTCCTTTTCTTTTGTCTCTTTCTCCTCAAAATAAGAAATTTGCAATTTTGGGTTTTCTCCTACCCAATTCCTAAAAATGTGATTAATCATTTTAGAGATATCAAAAAACGAAAAAAAAAAGATTTTGTCTATGCGATCAAAAAAAAGTGGAGAATGCACATTTGCTTGAAACATTTCCCAAATAACTGTTTTACGTCTTTGAGCACGCATGGATCCTTTAATTATACCCCGGCGAAAATCCGATTGTTGTGAGTAACGTATCAAAGCCACTTCCTCTTCTTCATCATTAGTGCTATTATTACTAGTATTATTATTACTAGTACTGGAATTAGTACTCTGACCGTTATCAGTAAAAATAACCACGCGTTTGCCTTTTCTTGAACGAATTTCGGGATCTTCCGTCGATTCTTCTTCATTTTCTTCTTCCTCTTCTTCTAAATCGTTTGTCAATTTGTATGACCAACGAGAAACCCTTTTACTGATTTCTTCCATTCCAATAGATTTCCTTCTAATTGTTGTTAGATCGTTTGGATCAGTTGAAATTACATCGAATATAAATTTCAAAGATTTTGCTTGACTTTCTGAATCAATTCGTCGTGCGTGTTCAAAAGATAATTCATCGATTGAGGTTAAGGAATTCCCAATCGAATTCAATAAAAATTTCCCGCTAAAGCCAAACGTATTCTTTTGATGTTCTAATTCTCGAGAATCATTATGAAAGAGACCATGAATCTTATTTATCCAAAACATTTCTACGGAATTCGCTGTGGAAGTTATTAAATCGTTCATGATTGCACGTGAATCCCATTTTTTTATTGTTCCTCGATAAGGTCCATTCAAAAAAGGATCATACCTTTTTGGCAAGTATTCTTGTTCATTCTCATCATCGCATAATCTGGTCCTTTTTTCTAGCATATCTAAAGCAAGAGATCCCTTCTCTTTTTCTAGAATTTTTATTCGACTTATCAATTCATTGTTCAAGTTGTATTTTTTTTGTTCATTGGTATGAACCCAATAATTATACAAGTCTTCGTGGGATAGTTTTTCTGTCGTGTACAAAGAAATTTTGCGTTCTATCATTTCTGAAAAAGTCGATAAACTTGGTGGATATGTAAAAGATATTATTTGTTTTCCATCACTTGGGCATATATAAAAAAAATATTGTGACATTTCATTCCGTATAGCATTTTCAAATCGATCATTTTTTATATATCTATACGGTCGATTCCATCGTTTATAATCGAAAAGAAAAGTTACAATAGGTTTTTCAAACCAAAAAGAATTTTTTTCATTTTTCTCTTCTTTTTTTAAGTTAAGTTTTACCAATTCCCA